TGAAATAGGGGATCAGGAAAGAATGGATGCAACAAAAAAAGAAATAGGAATTGAAAAAACAAAAAATGAATTATATGTGAAAGCATCTTATAAAGAGAGTAAAGTATTTGATTATCTTAAAAATAATAAAAAATTCACGTTAGAAAAAAAAAAAGAATATTGTAATTTTATATTTGAAAAAACTCTTGTAACTCTTCTTTTCGACTATCAACAGTGGAATCGTCCATTACGATATATAAAAAACTATAAATTCGAAAAGAATGTAAGAACTGAAATGTCACAATATTTCTTTCATACATGTCCAAGTGATGGAAAACTAAAAATATCTTTTACATATTTATCCAGTTTGTTAACTTTTTTGGAAATGATACAACGATATCTTTCTTTGTCTACAATACATTTATATAATAAAAAAAATGATTGGAGATCCACTAAGAAACAAGAAAAGATAAAACAAATAAATGACTTTTTAAAACGAATGAATGCTTTAGACAACAAAGCAAATTTAAAAAATATATTCGAAAAAAGAATTCGATTATGTAATAATGATAAAAAAAAAGAATACTTGCAAAAAATATATGATCCTTTAGTTAACGGATCATACCGTGGAATAACCAAAAAGTTAGGTTCACCCCCCATAAATAAAACTTTTAGAGAAAATTCAATAGAGAGAGTTTGGCTAAATAAAATACATGGTATATTTATAAAAGATTACCAAAATTTGGAACAGAATAAACGATATGAAAATGAAACATTTGATCAAAAATTATTAAAAATTAAAAAGGTACACTTCTTAAATTTAATTCTTCAATTTGATCAAAACGAGCAATTTACACTTTATTCCTGCTATTGGAAAGATCTTTTTTTATTTCCAGAACTAGTAAATATGAATTCCGAATATCGATCAAAAAAATATTTCAAAATGATATTGAACAGATTTATAACTGAATTGAAGAACATAAACTTAATTAGACAAAAATCTATTGGAGTAAAAAGAATACGTAAAAAAGTACCAAAAAGGTCATACAAATTAATCGACGAGTTGGAACAACAGTTGGGGGAAAATGAAGAGATATCCGAGGATCATCATGAGATTCGATCAAGAAAAGCCAAGCGTATAGTGATCTTTACGGATGACTATCAGAAAACCTATTCTTATTATAATGCCAAAGAAACTGCTGATCCTGATCAAGTTGATGAAGTGGCATTGATACGTTATTCGCAACAATCAGACTTTCGTCGAGAGATTATCAAAGGTACCATGCGAACTCAAAGACGTAAAACAGTTATTTGGAAAATTTTTCAAGCAAATACACATTCTCCTCTTTTTTTGTCCAAAAAAAGTAAAATATTTTTTTTTAATTTTGAAATTTTCAAATGGATTCAATCAAAAGTTAAAAATTTTACAAAAGAGAAAAAAAGAAAAGAAATGGATAAAAAGGGGGATGGAGATAAAGTAGCAGAGAAAATAAGGATAGAAATAGCAGAATCCTGGGATACCATTCTATTTGCTCAAGGAATACGAAGCTGTATGTTAATAATACAATCAACTATTAGAAAATATGTTTTTCTACCTTCTTTGATAATAGTTAAAAATTGCACTCGCATGTTATTATTCCAATCTCCCGAGTGGTCAGACGATTTTAAAGAATGGAAAAGAGAAATGCATGTTAAATGTACCTATAATGGTGTTCAATTATCAGAAAACGAATTTCCAAAAAACTGGTTAACCGAAGGTCTTCAAATAAAGATACTATTTCCTTTCTGTTTGAAACCTTGGAAAAGATCACGATCTTATTCTAAAGATCTGATGATAAAAAAAAGAGAAAAATATATTTTTTGTTTTTTAACAGTTTGGGGAATGGAAACTGAACTTCCTTTTGGTTCTCCCCAGAAAAAACCTTCTTTTTTTGTGCCTATTTTCAAAAAAATAAAAAAAAAAATTCTAAAATTTATCAAACAGAAATTTTTTCTAGTTCAAAAAATTTTCAAAGAAAGAAAATTAATTCTAAAGATCTCCAAAAAACAAAAAAAATGGTTTTTAAAAAATATTTTCTTCAAAAGAATTAAAAAGATATTTAAAGATAATATATTTGGATTGAAAGAAGATACAGTAAGGCAAATAAAATGCGAAAAATATTCAAAAAGAAATCGGATGATTCATGAATCATCCATTTCTTCAAGATGGATAAATTTGGAAAATAATTTATTTCCCGAACATAAAATAAAAAATATTATAGATCACACAAAAAAAATACAAAATAAAAAAGAATTAATTACAAAAACGTATATAAAAAATATAAAAAAAAATTCTAAAAAAAAAAGTACGATTAAAATAATACTTGAATTACCGATAAATATTTTTAAAATATTGAAAAAAAAGACTCGATTAATAAATCAATTTTATCATTTGATAAAAAATAATATTAACAAGAGTTGCATAGATATTTTTTTATGTATAATTATAAATCTAAATAGTACCTGCCTTAATACACAACTTTTTTTTCAATCAAAAATAAAAATATATAGTGAAAAAAAGAAAGAAAAAATAGATCAAAAAAACCAAACAAAAATTCATTTGATGATTTTAACTCTAAAAGATTCAATTTCTATTATCAATTTCAAGAAAAGTTCACATATTTTTTTTAATTTTTACTTATCACAAACATATTTATTTTATAAATTTTCAAAAATAAAAATGATGAACTTGGATAAGTTTAGATATATCCTTCAATATCATGGAACATCCTTATTTCTTAAAAAAGAAACAAAGAATTTCTTAAAAAGTTTTAATTCTGATTATAAATTAAGAATCGGACTTTGTAAGCCTAAAATTACACAATGGAAAAATTGGTTTTTACGGGATCATTATCAATATGATCTATCCCCAATTAGATGGTCTCGACTATCAAAAAAATGGAAAATAAATAGAGTCGTAAATAAATACTGTACCATTATTTATTTAAAAAAATGCAGTTTTTTATATGATGAGAAAGTAAAATTCATTCATTATGATAAAAAAAAAAATGATTATAAAGAACTTGCCTTTTCAAATAAAAAAAATTTAAATGACTTGGATCATATTTCATATAATTTTTTGAATTATGAATATAAAAACTCCACCTATATTATGAAAGGATCACCATCCCACATAATATTAAAAAAAAGGGAAAATATTAATTACAAGCCATATAACCCAAAAGTACACAATAGATTAGGTCCTTTACATAATTATTTAGGAAAAATTTTTAATAGGAATATTGAAAAATATATGAGTCTTGATCAAAGTCCAATTCACTTTTTTATTCAAAAAATATCTTTGAGTTCCTTTATCAATACCTGTCCAAAAAGCGATTATTCAGATATGATTACTAATCATCCAGGGATCAATCTAACTTATAAGAATTACAAAGGTATTTTTTATCTCACAATTTATCAACACAAAAAAACATCTTTCAAAATATTTTTGAATTGGATGGAAATGAATAAAAAAATACTAATTCATTATTCCAGACCAAATAAACTTTTGATTTTTCCAGAACTGATCCTACTGTATAAACAATATAAAATGAAACATTGGGAAATACCAATCAAATTACTTATTCTATATTTTCATGAAAATGTTAACGAAAAAAAAAATATTTTATCATTACAAGACAATAGATTATATATAAAAAAACATCGAAAAAGTAAATCCAAGAGTCATACAGAAACAGAACTTTTTTTTTTTCTTAAAAGATATTTTCTTTTTCAACTAAGATGGGATGAACCTTTTAATCCAAAAATGATTAAAAATATTAAGATATATTGTTTACTGCTTAGACTAAAAAATCCAAAATATATGGTTCTATCCTCTATTCAAAGAGGAGAAATTAGTTTAGATATAATGCTAAAGAAGGATATATCTCTTATAGAATTGATAAAAACTGGAATATTGATTATTGAACCAGTTCGTTTATCGGTAAAAAAAAATAGAAATTTTATTATGGTGTATCAAACTGTGGCTATTTCATTAGTTCATAAGAGTAAGCACCAAAAAACTAATCAAAGATATGAAGAAAAAAGAAATGTAGATCTAATTTTTAAATTGAGTGAAAAATATAAAAAAATGCTTGGAAAAAAAGATTACACAAATGATATAGATTTTATTTTTCCTGAAAATATACTATCATCAAGACGTTGCAGAGAATTTAGAATTATAATTTCTTTCTATTTTAAAAATAATATGGATGAGTTTTATCATTTTTATCATATAAATCCAAATGTTTTCAATACGAACAACGTAAAAAACTTTGATACCTTTTATGGAGAAAAAAAATATTTGGATAGAAAATATACAAATTCATTAAAATTAAAACAAATTCTTTGGCCCAATTATCAATTTGAGGATTTCACTTGTGTGAATCGATATTGGTTTGATACCAATAACAGCAGTCATTTCAGTATGTTAAGAATATGTCACAACAATTAAAAATTTCTATTACCTTATTTTTTTATTTGTTCCTATCAACAATAGGTATATTTTAAATTGAATTAATTCATAATGATCTAAAAATTTAATAATATTTTAAAATAAAAACAAAAGATAAACTGACTATAATATTATGGTCAAAAATTTACTTCTTTCAGTTCTTTTTAAAAAAGAAAAAAAGGGATCTGTTGAATTTCAAGTATTCAATTTGACCAATAAGATACGAAAACTTACTTCACATTTAGAATTACACAGAAAAGACTATTTATCTCAGAGAAGTCTACTAAAAATTTTGGGAAAACGTAAACGACTAATGGATTATTTGTCAAAAAAAGGTCGAAAAGAAAGTAGATCAAAGTAGATTCAGTTAAATATTCGGAATTTCAAAAGTTATAAATTTTATTTGATATGATCTGTGTGTGTTTTTTCATTATTTTAAGAATTACATAGAATAATGTATCCCGTAAAAACTAGATAAGCTACAACAAGAGGAAACCCATAATAATCTACTCAGAGAAATGCACCTGATTTTTTTTTATTCATCGTTTATTTTATTTTGTAGTTTTAGTATATTTAGTATAGTAATAAATAGGGTCATTTTTTTGTCCCTTTATTGAACTTTAATTTATTAAAAAAAGATTCAAAGATGATAAAATTTTATAAAACCGGAGAATACTTTGTCTATCATTATAAATATAGATCCTTAAAGTTTATTTTTATTATTTTTTATATTTAGCATATTTAGTTATAAATTTTTATTATTATTATTTTATTATTATTATTTATATTTAGTATATTTAGTTATAAATAATCAATCACTTAAAATTGTTCATTCGTATTTATTAAATTTATTTAAAAATAAAGAAATACGATTGAACTTATGATCTTGCTTTTTAACTTATAAAAAAGTTTTTTTGGTATATTTGTGGTTATCATTATCGTGAGTCAATTTATAACTGAATTGATTCAAAATGACAAAGCATTGATTCATCTGGTATATCAATATTTTTATTTTCAAACATTTACTAGATTGAAAGTTTAAAAATTTTTCTTTTTTGATAAACCCAATGTCACATTTAGTTAAGATTTATGACACATGTATTGGATGTACTCAATGTGTACGAGCTTGCCCTACTGATGTATTAGAAATGATTCCTTGGGAAGGATGTAAAGCTAAGCAAATAGCTTCTGCTCCACGAACAGAGGACTGTATTGGTTGTAAGAGATGTGAATCTGCCTGCCCAACAGATTTTTTGAGTATTCGAGTTTATTTATGGAATGAAACAACTCGAAGTATGGGGCTAGCTTATTGATAATAGTGACTCAAACAATACTTTAATTCCTTCTTTTTTACCAACTTACTATATATATATATATATCTTAAGATATATATATATAAAATAGAATAACTTAAATATATTTTTTATTTTTTTTTTTTCAAATTTTTTAAAATAGAAATATCTTTAGGTTATTCCTACTGGTATATGTTGGTTTTACTTTCAATTTGTATTTGTTAATAAAGTAAAAAGTGTAGTTTTTAGAATCATTTACTTTTTTTTTAAGTAGTTATCATAAAAAAAATGAAATTACCTCTCTTTTTTTTGCTCTTACGTCTTTTTTCTATTTATTAAAATAAACCATAACTGTGCATTCCTATTTCTAATAAATTGACTCCAAAATAGCATATCCAAATCATAAGAAAACCCATGGAAGCCATAATTGCTGAATTTGCTAAATTTTTAACTTCATTCTTTTTTTGCGTATGTAAATAAATTGTATAGATAATCCAAGTAATTAAGGACCAAGTTTCTTTTGGGTCCCAATTCCAATAGGATCCCCATGCTTCATTTGCCCATACTGATCCGGATATAATACCAATAGTTAAAAAAATGTAACCTATAAGAATAAGACGATAACTCCAATAATACAATTTTTGGATAAATTGATACCTGTAATAGTTTCTAACAGAAAATCTTTTCATTTTTATTTCTCCTTAAAATAAAAAAAAATTCTTACCCTTTGTTGAAATGTAATCACTAAAAGTGCTACTGAAAATAATGATCCAAATAAAAGAGCTGCATAACCAAAAAGTATCATACTTACGTGCATCATTAACCAATGGGACTGGAGAGCGGGTACTAATTTTACAGATTTATAATTTATTTCAGTTAAAAGATCTGAACTAGCAAAACCTTGGGTTAAAATAATACCTAGTTTGGTAATTTCGCTATAATAAGTATTTTTTAAAAAAATAGAAATATGAAGATAAACAACTGATAAACTCCAGGAAAGAAATATTAATGATTTAGATAAATCATTTAATGGGAACTTACTCGAACCAATCCAATGAGTTATCAATAATCCTGTTATACAGAAAAAAGTCGCTAGACTACCTCTTTCTGACGAATTATATAGTTCTCTTTCATCGACCAAATAATTTATCAAATAAATTGTAATTAGAATTGAAATAATTGAAAAGGAGATATTATTTAATAATTGTTCGAGAATAGAAAAAAGAATCATATAAAATAAAAAAAAATAATTAAATAAGGTTTTGTATTCTTTCTATTTCTATTTTACCTATTTTTTAAAAAATCGGCTATGCCGCCACTCGGACTTGAACCGAGATGCTCTAGCACTGCTTCCTAAGAGCAGCGTGTATACCTATTTCACCATAGCGGCTTTTTAGAAAATAAAATAAAATAAAGTAAAAAAAAATTAATTATACCCTAATAATTTTTTTTATCTTAACTTAGTTAGAGCATTTATTTATATTATATACGTTATGTACTATTTATAGATGAAATATATTTATAATACATCTCATATAAATCATATAAATATATAATATAAAAACTATTTCATATATTTATAATATATTTAATCTATTCATATATTATTTATATTTAGATAGTGATGAATAGTGATGAGAATTCCATTGGGGAAATAAGGATAATCCCCATAAAAAATATTATAAACACAATGATTCAATTATAAAAATGTTGATCGATTCATAACTAGGATTATAA